ATTATTTGATAATTATTAGTCCCGGTTTTAGTATTTTTATTCTTGTTGGTATCGATCTTGATCCAGGCCTCAATATCGATTTTCTTTTTAAGACAAAAATGGAGAATTTTCCAATCAAAATATTTTCGATCCGGATTTTTTTCCATATACATAATATCACTTTTTCCTAAATAATTTTTGATAGGGATATCCCCTAGTATATCAAAAAATTTGCCCTTATGTTTATGTGTATTGGAATTATAAGAACTCTCTCGATTCTTATTTACTTGGAATGGTGATCCATAAATATATGGGTCCCTCTTATTTTCATAATTAATAGATCTATAAGATAAAAGATTATATCTATAGTATTTTTGAAAATTCTCATTTTGATTTGGTAATGAATATACTTCGTAATCGTTTTGTTTTTTGTAATGAATTAATGGGTCTTTTTCATATGAATTCTCTTTGTTTAAATCTTGATTTTGAATTGTACGACATTGATTGATTCTATTTTTCCATTTTCCTGCTATTAATCTAGACCATCTAATCTGAGATAAATGGTATTGATAATGACCTCTTAACCAGTTTTTCCATTGATTTATTCCAGAATTCCGAAGTTTCTTATGTCTTAATTCATAATGAATTATTCCTTGTTTTCCAAAATAATCTTTTATTGAAGTCTTAAGAAAAAAAGACGTTCCGTGATATTGAAGAATAGATCTTAACTTATACAAGTTAAGAACTTGTGTTTGTGATATTTTGTAAAATACATATGCTTGTGACAAGGAGGATAAGTCAAAAAAATTCTGTGAATTCTTATTACTAATATTATAAAGTGACTTTTTTATAGTCGAAATAAAATGAATTTTATTTTGATTTGTTTTATTAATTCTTTTTTGATTTTTTTTATTATTGTAAATGGATTTATCAATCATTTTTTTTGTTGATTCAACAAAAAGTTGTATATTAATTCTGGGAATATTAATAATAGATAGAAGGATATCTGCGTATATCTTTTCAGTGAAAAATTTTATAAAATAATGTAATTTACGGATTAATCGAGTATTTCTTCTTTTTAATATTTGCCAATTTGGTGATTCGAATCTTTTAGCATTATAACTTGTTTTATTAGGACTATCATTTATTTCTGGAGTCACTTTTTTTTTATTTTTTGTAATTCTTTTTATTTGATTTCTGATTGTGCTTGTTCTATCAGTCAGATCTTTCATTTTTTTTTCTGTCAGTAAAAAATTTGTCCAATATGTAGATTGAATTCGACTAAAGGATTTATGAATTATATGATTGCGGGTTATAGAATCTTTTTCTTTTTTTTTTTTAGTTTCGCTTGATTTATATATTTCTGTCAATCTAAATAATAGAATTGGATTTACTTTTGAGAGTTCTTTTTTTATTATTTTTAAAAACGGAATGCTCTTGATAATCCATTTTTTTGTTTTTTTTGAGATATTTAGAAATTTTGTTCTTTCTTTTAAAACTTTTAGAAATAGAAAATACTTTTTTTTCAATTTTCCAATTTTTTTTTCGAGTTTCTTAAAAATGGGTTCAAAAAAGGAAGGCCGTTTTTGGGGAGAACCAAAAGGAAGTTCAGCTTTCATTCCCCAAACCGTTAAAAAACAAAAATCATCTTTTTGTCCTTTCTTTTTGATTCGATCTATATGAGAGGACCGTGGCTTAGATCTGTGCCAGGGTTTCAGACAGAAAGGAAATAGCATCTTTATCTGAATACCGTCTATTAACCAATTTTTCGGAAATTCTGTTTCTGATAATTGAACACCATTATAGGTGCATTTAATATGCATTTCTTTATTCCATTCATTTAAATCCTCAGACCACTCAGGAAATTGGAATAATAGCATACGTCCAATATTTTTAACTATTATCAATGACGGTAATATAATATATTTTCTAAGAATCGATTGAGTTATTAACATGGAACCTCTTATTACTTGAGCAAATGGAATGCTATCCCAGGCTTCTGCTACTTCTATCCGCGCTTTCTCTTTTCTTTTGTTCTCTTCTTTTTTGTCCTTTTCCTTTTTTTCCCTTTCTTTTATTTCTTCTTCTGTATAATCTGAAATTTTGAATTCTGCTCCCTTTCCTATACAATTTCTAAAAATGAGTTTTATCAGTCCGGAGATATCAAAAAAAAAAGGGTGTGATTTGTCTATTCTGTCCAAAAAAAGCGGAGAATGTGCATTTGCTTGAAAAAGTTCCCAAATAACTGTTTTACGTCTTTGGGCTCGCATTGAACCTTTGATTATGTCTCGACGAAAATCAGATTGTTGCGAATATCGTATCAAAGTTACTTCGTCTCTTTTATTAGAATTATTAGGATCGGTATTTCCCCGGTTATCAGTAAAAATCACTACACGTTTGCCTTTTCTTGAACGAATCTGATAATCTATTGGTACTTCTTCTTCACTTTCTCCTTCCTGTTGTTCTAATTCGTTGATTAATTTGTATGACCATCGAGGGACTTTTTTACTGATTTCTTTTA